GCCAGTGTAGCTTAAATCAAAGCATAATACTGAAGATATTAAGATGAACCCTAGAAAGTTCCACAAGCACAAAGGCCTGGTCCCAACTTTACTATCGGCTTTTGCCCAAATTATACATGCAAGTATCCGCACCCCTGTGAGAATGCCCTCAATCCCCCGCCCGGGGACAAGGAGCGGGCATCAGGCACAAATTTTTGCCCAAGACGCCTTGCTTTCGCCACACCTCCAAAAGGTAATCAGCAGTAATAAACATTAAGCCATAAGTGAAAACTTGACTTAGTCAGGGCTAAGAGGGTCGGTAAAATTCGTGCCAGCCACCGCGGTTATACGAAAGACCCAAGTTGATAAACACCGGCGTAAAGCGTGGTTAAGGAACAACACAAAATTAAAGCCAAAGACCTCCTAGGCCGTTATACGCACTACGGAGACATGAAGCCCAAACACGAAAGTAACTTTATTCTGCCCGACCCCACGAAAGCTAAGAAACAAACCGGGATTAGATACCCCATTATGCTTAGCCCTAAACTTAAATGTCTCAATTACAAACACATCCGCCAGGGAACTACAAGCGCTAGCTTAAAACCCAAGGGACTTGACGGTATCTCAAACCCGCCTAGAGGAGCCTGTTCTAGAACCGATAATCCACGTTAAACCTCACCACCCCTTGTCGATACTGCCCGTATCCCGCCTATATACCGCCGTCGCAAGCTCACCCTGTGAAGGGCCAGTAGTAAGCAGAATGGGGCCATACCCCAAAACGTCAGGTCGAGGTGTAGCTTATGGGGTGGGAAGAAATGGGCTACATTTTCTATGTTAGAATATACGAACGGCGCCATGAAACTGGTGCTCAAAGGTGGATTTAGTAGTAAAAAGAGAATAGAGAGCTCTTTTGAATCCGGCCCTGAGATGCGTACACACCGCCCGTCACTCTCCCCGCATCAAAAACTTAAAGTAATTAACAACAAATTATATAATAAGGGGAGGCAAGTCGTAACACGGTAAGTGTACCGGAAGGTGCACTTGGAACACCAGAACGTGGCCGAGACAGATAGGCGCCTCCCTTACACCGAGGCTACACCCATGCGAATTGGGTCGTTCTGAGCTAAACAGCTAGCTTAACCACCAAAATTTTAACCCAAAATATTTATAATTTTTTTATGACCCAAACCCAACCAACTAAACCATTCTCCTGCCTCAGTACGGGCGACGAAAAAGGCACTAAACATTATAAGCGATAGAAAAAGTACCGCAAGGGAAAGCTGAAAAAGGAGTGAAACAACCCATTTAAGCCCGAAAAAGCAGAGATTCAACCTCGTACCTTTTGCATCATGATTTAGCCAGTATGCCCGAGCAAAGAGAACTTTAGTTCGAAACCCCGAAACCAAGTGAGCTACCTCGAAACAGCCTTTCTAGGGCCAACCCGTCTCTGTGGCAAAAGAGTGGGAAGATTTCCAGGTAGAGGTGATAAACCTACCGAACTTGGTGATAGCTGGTTGCCTAAAAAATGAATAGAAGTTCAGCTTCGTACTCCTCCCCACTGCTATACAGCCGCAAAGTATGGAGAAAAATACGAAAGTTACTTAAAGAGGGTACAGCCTCTTTAAAATAGGATACAACCTAACCAGGTGGTTAAAGATCATATTTAGTAAAATAACTGCTTCAGTGGGCCTGAAAGCAGCCATCTGACAGAAAGCGTTAAAGCTCAGGCAACAAAAAAATTCACTATCCCGATAATTTATCCAAAACCCCTGTTTCTATTAGGCCGCCCCATGCCCCCATGGAAGAGATACTGCTAAAATGAGTAATAAGAAGACACCTCTTCTCCCTAAGCCCAAGTGTAAATTAGCTCGGACCCCCCACTAATAATTAACAAACCCAACTAAAGAGGGAAAATTGGTCATCAACAAACCCAAGAAAATTTCAATTCAACTTATTGTTAAACTTACACCAGAGGTCTTATAGGAAAGACTAAATGAAAAGGAAGGAACTCGGCAAACTTCTAATAAGCCTCGCCTGTTTACCAAAAACATCGCCTCCCGCAAAAATCAAAGTATAGGAGGTCTTACCTGCCCAGTGACACATGTTAAACGGCCGCGGTATTTTGACCGTGCTAAGGTAGCGCAATCACTTGTCTTTTAAATGAAGACCTGTATGAATGGTGAAACGAGGGCTTAACTGTCTCCCCTTTCAAGTCAATGAAATTGATCTGCCCGTGCAGAAGCGGACATAATTATACAAGACGAGAAGACCCTTTGGAGCTTCAGGCACAAAATTAACTGTGTTTTAATATCTAAACAAAATAGGTACAAGCAAAACAGCACTAATTCCACTAAGCCTTCAGTTGGGGCGACTGTGGGGGAAAAAAAAGCCCCCATGTGGACTGGGATAATTCCCGAAACTAAGAGGGACACCTCTAAGTCACAGAACATCTGACCAATACAGATCCGGCAATTAGCCGACCAACGAACCAAGTTACCCTAGGGATAACAGCGCAATCCCCTCCAAGAGTTCTTATCGACAAGGGGGTTTACGACCTCGATGTTGGATCAGGACATCCTAATGGTGCAGCCGCTATTAAGGGTTCGTTTGTTCAACGATTAATAGTCCTACGTGATCTGAGTTCAGACCGGAGCAATCCAGGTCAGTTTCTATCTGTAAAGCTATTTTTTCTAGTACGAAAGGACCGAAAAAATAAGGCCCATGCCCCCGGCACGCCTTACTCCGACTTGATGAACATAACTCAATCAGACAAAAGAAACGCAATAATATTCCCGAGAGAAGGGAACACTACTAAGGTGGCAGAGCATGGTAATTGCAAAAGGCCTAAGCCCTTTCGACCAGAGGTTCAACTCCTCTTCTTAGTTGTGCAAACGCTATTAATTACCCACCTTATTAATCCCCTAACCTACATTATTCCCATTCTCCTAGCAGTTGCTTTTCTAACACTTATTGAACGAAAAGTATTAGGCTATATACAACTTCGAAAAGGGCCTAATGTAGTAGGACCATACGGACTACTCCAACCAATCGCCGATGGCGTAAAACTATTTATTAAAGAACCAATTCGCCCCTCTACCTCTTCCCCCTTTTTATTCTTAGCCACACCCATATTAGCGCTAACTCTGGCCCTAATACTCTGGGCACCCATACCAATCCCCCACCCCATCACAGACCTAAACCTCGGAATCTTATTTATTCTAGCCCTATCAAGCCTAGCAGTATATTCTATTTTAGGCTCTGGATGAGCATCAAACTCAAAATACGCTTTAATCGGAGCTTTACGAGCAGTTGCCCAAACCATCTCTTATGAAGTAAGCCTCGGCCTAATTTTATTATCCATTATTATGTTTACAGGGAGCTTCACACTGCAAGTATTTAACACCGCGCAAGAAGCCGTCTGGCTCCTACTACCAACCTGGCCCTTAGCAGCAATATGATATATTTCAACATTAGCTGAAACTAACCGGGCCCCATTTGACCTCACTGAAGGAGAATCAGAACTAGTATCAGGCTTTAACGTAGAATATGCCGGCGGCCCTTTTGCACTCTTCTTCTTAGCCGAATACGCCAACATTCTTTTAATAAATACCCTATCAACAATCCTGTTTCTAGGCGCCTTTCACATCTCAACCGCCCCAGAACTAACATCAATTAACCTCATAATTAAAGCTGCACTTCTATCTCTCCTCTTTCTCTGAGTTCGAGCCTCCTACCCCCGATTCCGATATGATCAACTTATGCACTTGGTATGAAAAAACTTTCTTCCTCTCGCCCTAGCATTCATTCTATGACACACCGCCCTCCCAATTGCATTTGCAGGCCTCCCCCCGCAACTTTAAACCACGGGGCTGTGCCTGAATGCCCAAGGATCACTTTGATAGAGTGCCCCATAGGGGTTAAAATCCCCTCAGCCCCTAGAAAGAAAGGACTTGAACCTATACCCAGGAGATCAAAACTCCAGGTGCTCCCATTACACCACTTTCTAGTGAGGTCAGCTAATTTAAGCTTTTGGGCCCATACCCCAAAAATGTTGGTTAAAGTCCCTCCCCCACTAATGCATCCTACCCTTGCTACCCTCTTTTTAATAAGCCTAGGCCTAGGAACCACACTTACTTTTATAAGCTCACACTGGCTTCTAGCCTGAATAGGCCTCGAAATCTCCACCTTAGCTATTCTCCCCATAATAGCTCAAAACCACCACCCCCGAGCAGTAGAAGCCACAATCAAATATTTTCTAGTGCAAGCAACAGCTGCCTCCATATTATTATTTTTAACCACCCTAAATGCTTTAATAACCGGCTCCTGACTAATTATACCCCTTTCTACCCCCCTAATCATAACACTAATAATTCTTACACTCGCCCTCAAAATAGGGCTAGCCCCATTACACTACTGACTCCCCGAAGTTCTCCAGGGCCTAGACCTAACAACAGGCTTAATTCTATCCACCTGACAAAAACTAGCACCATTTATTCTTATAATACAAATAACCTACAACACAGACATATGACTTCCCACAGCCCTAGGACTTGCATCCACCCTAGCCGGAGGCTGAGCAGGCTTAAACCAGACCCAACTTCGAAAAATTTTAGCCTACTCATCAATTGCCCACCTTGGCTGAATAATTATTATTGTCCAACATAGCCCCAAACTTGCCTTCCTAGCACTAATCATTTATATTTTTTCAACCGCCGCAGCCTTCCTTATATTTAACATAATAATCGTAACAAAAATCAATGCCCTAGCCTTAACCTGATCAAAAACCCCAACTTTAACCGCAACTACCCTCCTAGTTTTTCTCTCATTGGGCGGCCTCCCACCACTAACAGGATTCCTCCCCAAATGAGCAATTCTACAAGAACTAGTTACCCAAGAACTACCCCTAACAGCCACAATCTTGGCCCTAACTGCTCTATTAAGCCTTTACTTCTACTTACGACTATGTTATACAATAGCCCTTACCATTGCACCTAACACAAACAACGCCCTCACCCCCTGACGGCTAAAATCCCAACAAACAATGCTCCCCCTTTCCATTATAACAACCACCTCACTAACCCTACTCCCGCTAACACCCGCCATCCTAGCATTTATTTACTAAGAGACTTAGGATAAAAACTTTAAACCAAGAGCCTTCAAAGCCCTAAACAGGAGTGAGAACCTCCTAGTCCCTGACATAAGACTTGCAGGACTCTATCCCACATCTTCTGAATGCAACCCAGACACTTTAATTAAGCTAAAGCCTTTCTAGATGAGAAGGCCTCGATCCTACAAACTCTTAGTTAACAGCTAAGCGCCCAAACCAACGAGCATCCATCTACTCTTCCCCCGCCAGGCCGGGTAAAGGCGGGGGAAGCCCCGGCAGGTAACTAACCTGCACTCTCAAATTTGCAATTTGATGTGCCCTACACCACGAGGCTATGGTAAGAAAAGGACTTGAACCTTTGTTTATGGAGCTACAAGCCACCGCCTAAACCCTCGGCCACCTTACCTGTGACAGTTACACGCTGATTTTTTTCTACTAATCATAAAGATATTGGCACCCTCTACCTAGTATTTGGTGCCTGGGCCGGAATAGTCGGAACCGCCCTCAGCCTTTTAATTCGAGCAGAACTCAGCCAGCCGGGCTCCCTACTAGGGGACGACCAGGTCTATAACGTCATTGTTACAGCCCATGCGTTCGTTATAATCTTTTTTATGGTGATACCAGTTATAATTGGGGGCTTTGGCAACTGACTTGTACCACTTATGCTCGGGGCACCAGACATGGCCTTTCCCCGAATAAACAATATAAGCTTTTGATTACTCCCCCCATCTTTCCTTCTTCTCCTAGCCTCTTCAGGCGTTGAAGCTGGGGCTGGGACCGGCTGAACTGTTTACCCCCCACTCGCAGGAAACTTAGCCCATGCTGGGGCCTCCGTAGATTTAGCTATTTTTTCTCTTCACCTTGCCGGGATTTCATCAATCCTGGGAGCCATTAACTTTATCACAACAATTATCAATATAAAACCCCCAGCCACTTCTCAATACCAAACGCCCCTATTCATCTGAGCCGTTCTTATTACAGCCGTACTTTTATTATTATCGCTACCTGTATTAGCAGCCGGCATCACTATACTTCTAACAGACCGAAACCTAAACACAACCTTTTTTGACCCTGCAGGGGGCGGTGACCCAATTCTTTATCAACACTTATTTTGATTCTTCGGCCACCCCGAAGTATATATTTTAATTTTGCCCGGGTTTGGAATAATCTCACACATTGTAGCCTACTACGCAGGTAAAAAAGAACCATTCGGCTACATAGGAATGGTCTGAGCAATGATGGCCATCGGCCTACTAGGGTTTATTGTTTGAGCCCACCACATATTTACAGTAGGGATAGACGTAGATACCCGAGCATACTTCACATCCGCCACAATAATTATTGCAATTCCCACTGGGGTGAAAGTATTTAGCTGACTGGCCACCCTCCACGGCGGCTCCGTTAAATGAGAAACACCCCTCCTTTGAGCACTAGGCTTCATCTTTTTATTTACTGTCGGAGGCCTCACAGGTATTGTCCTTGCCAATTCTTCCCTAGATGTTGTTTTACACGACACATACTATGTAGTTGCCCACTTTCATTATGTTCTCTCAATAGGAGCTGTTTTCGCCATTATGGGCGCCTTTGTCCACTGATTCCCCCTATTTACAGGCTACACACTTCACAACACCTGAACAAAAATTCATTTTGGAATTATATTTCTAGGAGTAAACCTAACCTTTTTCCCCCAACATTTTCTAGGCTTAGCCGGCATGCCCCGACGATATTCAGACTACCCAGACGCATACACTCTTTGAAACACAATTTCTTCCATCGGCTCCCTTGTCTCACTAATCGCAGTAATTTTATTCCTATTCATTTTATGAGAAGCATTTGCTGCTAAACGAGAAGTTTCAGCAATTGAATTAACCTCTACAAACGCAGAGTGACTCCACGGATGCCCTCCCCCCTACCATACATTTGAAGAACCAGCATTTGTACAGGTAAAATCTTTCGAGAAAGGAGGGAATTGAACCCCCGTATACTAGTTTCAAGCCAGCTGCATTACCACTCTGCCACTTTCTTTAATTAAGATGCTAGTAAAATAAATTACACTGCCTTGTCAAGGCAGAATTGCAGGTTAAAGCCCTACGCATCTTTAGCCTTTTGGCTTAATGGCACACCCCTCACAACTAGGATTCCAAGACGCAGCTTCACCCGTAATAGAAGAACTTCTCCACTTCCATGACCATGCATTAATAATCGTCATTTTAATTAGCACCTTAGTTTTATATATCATTATCGCAATGGTCTCCACTAAATTAACAAATAAATTCATTCTAGACTCCCAAGAAATTGAAATTGTCTGAACTATCTTGCCCGCTATTATTTTAGTATTAATCGCCCTCCCCTCTTTACGAATTCTTTATCTGATGGACGAAATTAATGACCCACACCTGACTGTAAAAGCAATTGGGCATCATTGATATTGAAGTTATGAATACACAGACTATAATGATCTCAATTTTGACTCATATATGATCCCCACCCAAGACCTAACACCTGGCCAGTTCCGCCTATTAGAAACAGATCATCGAATAGTTGTTCCAATAGAATCTCCCATTCGCGTCTTAGTAACAGCTGAAGATGTGTTGCACTCCTGAGCCGTGCCAGCCCTAGGCATTAAAATAGATGCCGTGCCCGGCCGACTAAACCAAACAGCCTTTATTACCTCTCGCCCCGGTGTTTACTATGGACAATGTTCCGAAATTTGCGGCGCTAATCACAGCTTTATACCTATTGTGGTAGAAGCCGTGCCTCTAAAACACTTTGAAAACTGATCCTCTTTAATACTTGAAGACGCCTCATTGGAAGGCTAAATAGGGTCAAGCGTTAGCCTTTTAAGCTAAAATTTGGTGCCTCCCAACCACCTCCAATGGCATGCCCCAACTGAATCCTGCCCCATGACTGACCATCCTTATTATTACATGGCTCGTTTTTTTGCTAATTATTCCGCCAAAAATACTAGCATACATCTTTAATAACGAGCCCAACGCCCCCACCGCTGACAAATCTTCAAAAAATGTCTGAAACTGACCATGATATTAAGCTTCTTCGACCAATTTATAAGCCCCACGTACTTAGGCGTACCATTAATTGCCATTGCTTTAACCCTCCCTTGAATTTTCTTCCCCCTCCCTTCAGGTCAGTGGCTGCAAAACCGACTGATTGCCCTACAAGGCTGATTTATTAACCGATTTACATATCAACTTCTTATTCCACTAAATTCAGGGGGGCACAAATGAGCATTAATTTTGACCTCACTAATAATTTTTCTCTTGACCATAAACATTCTAGGACTTTTTCCTTATACCTTCACTCCTACCACCCAACTCTCCCTTAATATGGGGCTTGCTGTCCCACTATGATTAGCAACAGTAATTATTGGAATACGAAATCAACCGACTGTAGCTCTAGGACACCTCCTGCCAGAAGGCACCCCCATCCCCCTAATTCCCATTCTAATTATTATTGAAACCATCAGTTTATTTATTCGCCCCCTAGCCTTGGGTGTACGACTAACAGCTAACCTAACAGCCGGGCATCTCTTGATTCAATTAATCGCAACCGCAGCCTACGTTTTACTCCCAACAATATTAACCGTGGCCCTCCTAACAGCCATAGTACTTTTTTTATTAACCCTCTTAGAGGTTGCAGTAGCAATAATTCAGGCTTACGTCTTTGTTTTGCTTCTCAGCCTGTATCTCCAAGAAAATGTGTAATGGCCCACCAAGCACACGCATTTCACATAGTTGACCCCAGCCCATGACCCTTGACGGGCGCAGTAGCTGCCCTTTTAATAACATCCGGCCTTGCAGTATGATTTCACTTTCACTCAACAACCCTAATAACCCTGGGGCTAGTTCTACTCCTATTAACTATATATCAATGATGACGAGACATTGTACGAGAGGGAACATTTCAAGGCCACCACACCCCACCCGTCCAAAAAGGCCTACGCTACGGAATAATTTTATTTATTACATCAGAAGTATTTTTTTTTCTAGGATTTTTTTGGGCCTTCTACCATTCAAGCCTAGCTCCAACCCCAGAATTAGGAGCATGCTGACCCCCAGCAGGCATTACCCCCCTCGACCCCTTCGAAGTCCCACTTCTCAACACTGCAGTTCTCCTAGCATCTGGCGTCACAGTCACCTGGGCTCACCACAGTCTAATAGAAGGAAAACGAAAAGAGGCTATTCAATCCTTAATTCTCACAATCCTATTAGGCTTTTACTTTACAACCCTTCAAGCTGTCGAATATTATGAGGCCCCCTTCACAATCGCAGACGGGGTGTATGGCTCAACTTTTTTCGTTGCTACAGGGTTTCATGGACTCCATGTTATTATTGGCTCAACATTCTTAGCAATTTGCCTCCTTCGGCAAATCCAATATCACTTTACATCAGAGCACCACTTTGGCTTTGAAGCAGCCGCATGATACTGACATTTTGTAGACGTAGTGTGACTATTTTTATATATCTCTATTTATTGATGAGGCTCATATCTTTCTAGTATCTAACATTAGTACAAGTGACTTCCAATCACTCAGTCTTGGTTAAAACCCAAGGAAAGATAGTGAACTTAATTATAACAATTTTCTTAATTACTACAGCCTTATCTATTGTATTAGCTATCGTGTCATTTTGACTCCCACAAATAAACCTTAACGCAGAAAAACTCTCCCCCTACGAATGCGGATTTGATCCGCTAGGCTCCGCACGTCTTCCCTTCTCCCTGCGATTTTTTTTAATTGCTATCCTGTTTCTCCTGTTTGATCTAGAAATTGCTTTATTACTCCCACTGCCCTGAGGAAGTCAACTACCTGATCCTGCTCTTACCTTTTTTTGGGCTACAACCATCTTAATTTTACTAACCCTAGGACTTATTTATGAATGACTCCAAGGCGGACTCGAGTGAGCAGAATAGAGAGTTAGTCCAAAACAAGACTTCTGATTTCGGCTCAGAAAACTGTGGTTTAAGTCCACAATTCTCATATGACACCAGTACACTTTAGTTTTATTTCAGCCTTTGCACTAGGGCTTACAGGCCTGGCTTTCAACCGAACACACCTCCTCTCTGCCTTACTATGCCTAGAAGGCATAATATTATCCCTGTATATTGCCCTTGCCCTCTGGGCCTTGCAACTAGAAACAACAGCCTTTTCTGCCGCCCCTATACTTCTATTAGCTTTTTCCGCCTGTGAGGCTAGCGCAGGCCTGGCCTTACTAGTTGCCTCAGCACGGACCCACGGCACCGACCGCCTACAAAACCTCAACCTCCTACAATGCTAAAAATTCTAATCCCAACAATTATATTATTCCCAACAATTTGACTTTCCTCACCCAAATGACTGTGAACTCTAACAACTGCCCAAAGTTTACTAATTGCATTACTTAGCTTCACTTGACTAAAATGAAATTCTGAGACAGGCTGAACAACCTCAAACGCCTATATAGCGACGGATCAACTATCAACCCCCCTCCTTGTTCTCACATGCTGACTCCTCCCCCTAATAATTCTCGCTAGTCAACACCATATAATAAATGAACCGTCAAGCCGACAACGAATATATATCTCCCTGCTAGTCTCCCTCCAAACCTTCTTAATTATAGCATTCGGGGCAACTGAGATTATTATATTTTATGTAATGTTTGAAGCAACCCTCATTCCAACTTTAATCATTATTACACGATGAGGAAATCAAGCTGAACGCCTTAACGCAGGCACCTACTTCCTATTTTATACCTTAGCTGGCTCCCTCCCACTTTTAGTGGCCCTCCTACTTCTTCAACAAAGCGCAGGCACACTATCAATATTAACACTTCAGTATATTCAACCGATACACCTCCATATATGAGGGGACAAAATCTGATGAGCTGGCTGCCTAATCGCCTTTTTAGTAAAAATGCCACTTTATGGGGTACATCTCTGACTACCAAAAGCCCACGTAGAAGCCCCCGTAGCAGGCTCAATAGTTCTGGCTGCTATTTTACTAAAACTAGGAGGCTACGGCATAATACGAATTATAGTTATCCTAAACCCCCTTACCACAGACATAGCCTACCCCTTCATTATTCTCGCCCTATGAGGCATCATTATAACAAGCTCAATTTGTCTACGACAAACAGACATAAAATCCTTAATCGCCTACTCTTCTGTTAGCCACATGGGACTGGTCACAGCGGGCATTCTAATTCAAACGCCTTGAAGCTTCACAGGGGCCATCGTCCTCATAATCGCCCACGGCCTAGCCTCTTCTGCCCTTTTCTGTCTGGCCAATACAACCTACGAACGAACCCACAGTCGAACAATTCTACTGGCCCGTGGCCTGCAAATAATTTTTCCTCTGGCCGCCGTATGATGATTTACTGCCAACCTGGCAAACCTTGCCCTCCCCCCGCTACCAAACCTGATAGGAGAATTAATAATTATTACCTCCATGTTTAATTGATCCCCCCTAACTCTAATTATGACAGGGGCTGGCACCCTAATTACAGCTGCCTATTCACTATACCTGTTTCTTACCTCACAACGAGGCCCGGCCCCCCTTCATATTAAGGGACTCCAGCCCTACCACACCCGAGAGCACATCCTAATAGTTTTACACCTACTCCCAATTATACTCCTCATCACTAAACCCGAGCTCATATGAGGCTGATGCTATTGTAAGTATAGTTTAAATAAAATATTAGATTGTGATTCTAAAGATAGAGGTTAAAATCCTTTTATTCACCGAGAGAGGTCTAAAAACAACAAAGACTGCTAACCTTTGCTCCCATGGTTAGACTCCATGGCTCACTCGAATACTTTTAAAGGATAACAGCTATCCGTTGGTCTTAGGAACCAAAAACTCTTGGTGCAAATCCAAGTAAAAGTTATGGCACCCACAATCCTTTTTTCATCCTCCCTCATCACCACCGTCATCATTATTTTAGTTCCCTTTCTAGTAGCTATAGCTCCTACCCCCCTAAATGCTCAATGACCTACAACCTACGTCATAACAGCAGTTCGTACAGCTTTCTTTATTAGCCTTATCCCATTAATTATTTTCCTAGACCAAGGAATAGAAACTATTATTGTTGACTGACACTGAATAAATGTAATAACTTTTGATATTACCCTCAGTTTCAAATTTGATTATTATTCCCTAATTTTTACCCCTATTGCCCTATTTGTAACCTGATCCATTCTAGAGTTTGCAACATGATATATGCACTCAGACCCCAGTATAAGCCGCTTCTTTAAATACTTGCTTCTATTTCTTGTAGCAATAGTTATCCTAGTCACAGCAAATAACATATTTCAAATATTTATTGGCTGAGAAGGTGTAGGAATTATATCATTCTTATTAATTGGCTGATGATATGGTCGAGCAGATGCAAATACTGCAGCGCTCCAAGCCGTACTCTACAACCGAGTTGGAGATATCGGAATAATTTTAAGCATAGCTTGAATTGCAACAAACTTAAATTCATGAGAACTCCAACAAATCTTTCTCCTCTCCAAAAACTTCGACATAACCCTACCCCTCTTAGGCCTAATTCTCGCCGCCACCGGTAAATCAGCCCAATTTGGACTTCACCCCTGACTGCCCTCGGCCATAGAAGGGCCCACCCCCGTGTCCGCCCTTCTTCACTCAAGCACAATAGTTGTAGCAGGCATCTTTCTACTAATTCGCTTCCACCCTCTTATAGAAAATAATCCCCTAGCCCTAACTACATGCCTCTGTTTGGGCGCCATTACTACAATATTTACCGCAACTTGTGCTCTAACCCAAAATGATATCAAAAAGATTGTAGCTTTCTCCACTTCAAGCCAATTAGGCCTAATAATAGTTGCCATTGGCCTCAATCAGCCTCAACTAGCCTTTTTTCATATCTGCACTCACGCTTTCTTCAAAGCAATATTATTCTTGTGCTCCGGCTCTATTATCCACAACCTAAATGATGAACAAGATATCCGAAAAATGGGGGGCCTACATAAACTTATACCTTTTACATCCTCCTGTCTAACAATTGGAAGCCTTGCATTAACAGGAACCCCCTTTTTAGCGGGCTTCTACTCCAAAGACGCCATCATTGAGGCCCTCAATACTTCTTATTTAAATGCCTGAGCCTTGGCCTTAACCCTTATTGCCACCTCTTTCACCGCAGTATACAGCTTCCGAGTTATCTTTTTCGTTACAATGGGCTCACCCCGTTTCCTTCCTCTCTCACCAATTAATGAAAATTGCCCAACAATAATAAAACCAATCAAGCGACTAGCATGAGGAAGTATTATTGCGGGCCTTCTCATCACAACAAATTTACTCCCCCACAAAACACCTATTATAACCATACCCCCTCTCTTAAAATTAGCAGCACTTCTAGTGACACTCACCGGGCTACTAACTGCTATAGAACTGACTTCTATAACTACCAAGCAAGCTAAAATCACTCCCACTCTGCCTCTGCACAACTTTTCAAACATATTAGGGTACTTTCCTTCTATTATTCACCGCCTCACGCCCAAATTAAACCTTACCCTAGGCCAACTTCTTGCTACTCAATTAACTGATCAAACATGATTTGAAAAAGCGGGGCCAAAAGGCCTCACATCCACTCAAATCAAAGCCTCAACTGCCGTAAGTAACATCCAACAAGGCATAATTAAAACATACTTAACTATCTTCTTACTTACTAATATCTTAGCAATTCTTTTAATAGTATTCTAAACTGCCCGCAAGGCCCCGCGACTGAGGCCGCGGGTCAATTCTAATACAACAAGAAGGGTCAACAACAATACTGACCCGCCAATAATTAGTAGCCCTCCCCCCATTGAATATAATAAAACAACCCCATTAACGTCTCCTCGCAACATAAAAAAATCCTTACTATCCACAACAAATCAAGACGCCTCATACCAGCTCCCCCGTAACCATCATCCAACAATTATCACCGCTGACAAATACACAATGAAGTACCCTATTACAGAACGATCCCCCCAGCTTTCAGGGAAAGGCTCAGCGGCCAAGGCCGCAGAATAAGCAAACACTACCAGCATTCCCCCTAAATAAATTAAAAACAGGACTAAAGACAAAAAAGAGCCCCCATGCCCAATCAAAATAGTACTTCCAACTCCTGCTGCCACAACTAAACCAAAAGCAGCAAAATAGGGCGCAGGATTAGAAGCAACCCCCACTAAACCTATAACTAAGCCCAACAAAAATACGAATAATAAATAACTCATAATTCTCACTCGGACTCTAACCAAGACCAGTGATTTGAAATACCACCGTCATACATTTGACTATAAGAACTTTTCCTCCACAAGATAATTTATAATGGCCAGCCTACGAAAAAACCACCCCGTACTAAAAATAGTAAATAACGCATTAATTGACCTCCCTGCCCCTGCCAATATCTCCGCATGATGAAACTTTGGCTCCCTACTTCTTCTTTGCCTTGCAACACAAATTCTTACGGGCATCTTCTTAGCAATGCACTATACCCCCGACACCGCCACAGCTTTCTCCTCCGTCGCCCATATTTGTCGAGACGTCAACTACGGCTGAATTATCCGAAATTTACACGCCAACGGCGCCTCATTTTTCTTCATTTGTGTCTACTTGCACATTGGACGTGGTCTCTACTACGGCTCCTATCTCTACACAATAACATGAAATATAGGAGTTATTCTACTACTCTTACTTATAATAACTGCTTTCGTCGGCTACGTTCTTCCATGAGGACAAATATCCTTCTGAGGCGCCACCGTTATTACAAATTTATTATCCGCAGGCCCCTACGTTGGCAATACATTAGTACAATGAATTTGAGGCGGATTTTCCGTTGATAACCCAACATTAAGCCGATTCTTTGCCTTCCACTTCCTCCTCCCATTCGTTATTGTGGCAGCCACTCTCTTACACGCCCTCTTTCTCCATGAAACGGGGTCTAACAACCCAATTGGGATTAACTCGGACGCAGACAAAATTTCCTTCCACCCATACTTCTCATTTAAAGACCTCCTTGGCTTTATTATTCTCATAACAACCCTTGCATCTCTTGCCCTTCTCTCACCCAACCTATTGGGGGATCCAGAAAACTTCGCCCCAGCCAACCCCCTTCTTACACCTGTCCATATTAAGCCTGAATGATATTTCCTATTTGCTTATGCCATCCTACGCTCTATCCCAAACAAACTAGGGGGAGTTCTGGCCCTACTTTTCTCAATTCTTGTACTAATACTAGTCCCCCTGCTTCACACATCCAAGCAACAAAGCTTGACATTCCGACCAATTTCTCAATTCCTATTCTGAGTTTTAGTGGCAGACGTAATAATTTTAACCTGAATTGGAGGCATACCGGTTGAACACCCCTTCATCATCATCGGCCAAATTGCCTCAATCTTATATTTTGCCCTATTTCTTATCTTAAATCCGCTAGCTGGCCTACTAGAAAACAAAATCATCAACCAGCCCTGCCTTAGTAGCTTAACTCAAAGCATCGGTTTTGTAATCCGAAGATTGGAGGTTAGACCCCTCCCTAGTGCCCAGAAAAGAAAGACTTAAACTCTCACCACTAGCCCCCAAAGCCAGCATTCTAAGTTAAACTATTTTCTGCACCCACGTAAATATTAATGAACGTAAAAATGCCTATGTATGTAAAATATTTATGTATTCAATGCATAATGCTATATTAAGCATTAATTATGTAACAAACCATACTATGCATAATATTACATAATAATTATGTACTAAACCTATTAATGCTTTATATTGCATATGTATTAGTACATATTATGCATAATTTTACATAAATGTATGAAACCATTAAATTGAAGGTATGATTAATTATATAATAGTACATTTAGACATCACCATACTAATATTTATTTGTCATAACACATAAAAATGAAATTCCCACGAAAATGAATTAAAACTGAAGAAATTGTACACCCCACACATCTTGCACGAGTAATGTTTTTTCTGGTGAAACCACTAATATTGCCATTGAAAAAATTAATGTAGTAAGAAATCATCAATGGTTTAATTAAATACCCACGGTTCTTGATGATCAGGGACAATTATCGTGAGGGTAACACAACTGAATTATTACTGGCATTTGGTTCCTATTTCAGGGTCATATTAGGTAAACATCCCACCCACTATTAATTATATCTGGCATCTGATTAATGGTGTTATATATACGTATAATAACCCCCCATGCCAAGGCATTCACTCATATGCATAGGGTTTTCTTTTTTAGCTTCCTTTCACTTGACATTTGGTCACTTTCAGAGTAATGGTTAATAAGGTTGTACATTTCCTTGATATAAATAATACTTATGTCACTCTTGAAAGACATAATTTAAATAATTGCATACGTCTTTATCAAGAGCATAATATAGTATTACTCACCCCCGTATTCCTTAGTGCCCCCCTCTTGGTCCAGGTTTTTTTTCGACAAACCCCCCCTACCCCCCTACGCCCAGCAAGTCTTAATTATGTCCTGTCAAACCCCAAAACCAGGCCAGACTCGACTCAACGCAGGTCAACGAGTTCTTTATGTGTTGATACAAATTACGACTACACCACAAGCGTGTAGCCGTACCTAACTATATACATATATATATACATATATATATACATATATATACATATATATACATATATATGCCCGCTTCCA